GCAGGACTCTCTCTTTATTCTCGTCCGATTAATTCGTTTTTCAAAAGATCTATCAGACTCTAGAATCAATGATTTGATCGTTAAATATTTGATTCTTCCTTCAACTTCGGTTGAAATAGATTCACAATATAACTTTCCATTTTTTCATAATATATATAAATAAAATAATGGATTCGGGTCGTGATTAATCCTTTAATATGTTAGTATGTATACGTACGTATTGGGTATATAGAACTCCCCTTTTCATAATTTCAATGTAGGTTTTCCAACTACCAACATAACGTAGTCAATTCCATTCGTTAGAACAGCTTCCATTGAGTCTCTGCACCTATCCTTTTTGATTTTTGATTCTAGTTTGTTTTGTTTTTTTATAAACCCTTTGGTTTATAAAAAACAAAACAAATAAAGATTTGGCTCAGGATTGCCCATTTCAAATTCCAGGGTTTCTCTGAATTTGGAAGTTATCACTTAGCAGGTTTCCATACCAAGGCTCAATTCAATCAAGTCCGTAGCGTCTACCAATTTCGCCATATCCCCCCTTGAGACCAGGATCCGGTTATAATTCTATCTACTTCTTTGATTTATATTTGAACCGTTGAATTCATTAGATAATGATTCTTATATCGAAAAAAAGTGTATACTCCTATTTTTTTCGCCATCTTCTATTATTTTCATATTTATTAGATAAACTAGATTTCTTTCAATCAGAAATGATTCTATCATTGATGTATCTACAATTCAATATGGATATATATATCTCACATATATATGTTTCCCCTCTCTTTCATTTTTCTGTCATGATTGGCAATACTGGAACGGTCGATATTCATTCTTTCTTATCCCCTACGTTTCTAAATGAAATCAGAAGAATAGAATTTGGATTGTATCTTTATTCTTATCTTATCCTTTCCTTTTCTGAGGGCCGATCGGATAGTTAATATAGTTTGTTATAACTCCAAAAAATAAATAATTAGATTTTTTTTAGTCACAATTTTAAATCATTATATTTTATATATTAAATATTAATATTTAAATTTAATTAATAATAAAAAAAAAAATGGAATATCCACGATGGTATAATCCCAATTCTAATTAGTCATATATTTGAAAATTGGTTATATGATTTATTACTTTTCTACTAACTATAGAACCATATCATCGTTAAATTAACAATTAAATTAAGAATACTGAACTATATATTAACGTATTATATCTAGTTATAGTAATTGTATTATAGTGCTAATTAAAGTTAATTTAATAAATTTTAGTAAGAAATTGAATTCTTACTAGTTAATAGCTAACTAAGCTCAGGTAGTTTAGTGTATTTCTATACATTATATTCTGTTATATGAGCCCGCTTAGCTCAGAGGTTAGAGCATCGCATTTGTAATGCGATGGTCATCGGTTCGACTCCGATAGCCGGCTTTTTTCTCTATCTATTTTTTCCATGATTGATAATCTACCCTCTCCTTTTCTCCAAATGTTGGTCGCCAATCCGATCTATTATCTCGTGATAACTTGTAACTACAAATACAAAATGAATTGGAGGAATTAGATTTCTATAAAACAAATCAGAAGACAGAGTCTAAATTTCTTATATATACATTTTCCATATACAAAAAATCCGAATATTGATACAATTTATTTCATTCTACTTTGTTTGTAGTACTTCAATGTTTGTAGTACTTCAATAGATTTAGCTTTACTTTGTTTATCCTTTAGTTCAGTCTTAATTTAGACTTATTCTGTAATATTGAAATGTCAATAAAATAAGAAAAAAAGTAAAGGAGTCTTTATTTTATGTCTCGTTACCGAGGACCTCGTTTCAAAAAAATACGCCGTCTGGGGGCTTTACCGGGACTAACTAGTAAAAGGCCTAGATCCGGAAGTGATTTTAAAAACCAATCGCGTTTTGGGAAAAAATCCCAATATCGTATTCGTCTAGAAGAAAAACAGAAATTGCGTTTTCATTATGGTCTGACAGAACAACAATTACTTAGATATGTACATATTGCTGGAAAAGCCAAAGGGTCAACAGATCAGGTTTTATTACAACTACTTGAGATGCGTTTGGATAACATACTTTTTCGATTGGGTATGGCTTCGACCATTCCTGCAGCCAGGCAATTAGTTAACCATAGACATATTTTAGTTAATGGTCGTATAGTGGATATACCAAGTTATCGTTGCAAACCCAGAGATATTATTACTACCAAAGATAAACAAAGATCGAAAGTTCTGATTCAAAATTCTATTGAATCGTCCCCCCATGAGGAATTGCCAAAACATTTGACTATTGACTCATTCCAATATAAAGGATTAGTAAATCAAATAATAGATAGTAAATTGATTGGTTTGAAAATAAATGAGTTGTTAGTCGTAGAATATTATTCCCGTCAGACTTGAACCTAACGAAAATTAAGAAGGAAAGATTCAGACAATTTTACTCCCTTTTCACTGAAGTAAAATAAATAGATCTAAGGGCTTTAATCCGCATTTTCCCATTTACGTATTACAAATGGATCAACAGTAGGATTTTCCTTTTCGTTCTTTTCTTTCCGATAGTTGCATTTTACGTATCAAATCAAAGTAATGTAATTAGGAATAGGGAATCTCTATCAAATGAGAGTCTTGGGTTGCAATAAGGGTATCGATTGTTATTTGATATATTGTTGTGATGGATAATGTTGGTCAATTAACAGAAACGGAAAGAGAGGGATTCGAACCCTCGGTAAACAAAAGCCTACATAGCAGTTCCAATGCTACGCCTTGAACCACTCGGCCATCTCTCCTGCATAATATAATGTTATTATTGACCAGAAACCGAGTGAATAGCGAGTCATTCATATTATATTATTGCAATTCGAATGAAATCCAATCTGATTCAAATATTTCATATCTCTCCTTACCAAAAAGAATAGTTTGAGTGTAGGATCCCCCTCTTTTTTCGAATTAGTCTGGTTGTTTTTATGTTATTTCGTACTGTACAATTCCTGTGTTTGTGGGATCATTACCCTTCGGGGTAATGAAAAGAATTATAGAATGGATTGCTAATTAATTATGCCTAGATCTCAGATAAATAGAAATTTTATTGATAAGACCTCTTCAATTGTAGCCAATATCTTATTACGAATAATTCCGACAACTTCAGGAGAAAAAAAGGCATTTACTTATTACAGAGATGGTGCGATTTGATTCTTTTTTCTTGCTTTTTTAGCCCTCAGTCTTATGAAAAGGGAGCGTGGTTCGAGATGTAAAGAAACAAATTATTGAAATAAACCTACGCTTGATGAAGGTGAAGTTTGGATATAGAATAATTCCTTCTCTTGTGTATTCTCGAGAGATTCAACCTCAGATGCTTCAATTGTCGATTTTAGTATTGAGCGAAAGGGTACACCTATAGGTTATGTATTGCAGGTCAATCCTACTTCACTAGTACCCATAGGCGGCATAGGGAAAGAAGCACTACACCTAGGAATCAACAACATGAAAACTTTGTTTTAAATTCTCCTTTTCCGTATTGGTATCGGGACTAAGAAGAATGGTTAGGACAACAAACATCCATCTCGTTTGTACTTTGGATATCCATATAACCATCAAAGACCGTTAAAGTGACTAATTCCTGAAAATAGGGGGCGTTGAGTACAAAGAAATTGTTGGAGTTATTATTTCTATATAGAAATAGATTAGTGTTAAGAAAGGAAAAAACCTCTGGCAGGGAGGTTGGCTAGAAATTTCTTGTAAAAATACTAGCCCCTCTTAGTTCATAATGAGACTAGTAAATTTTGGATTGCATGGATTACTTAGTACTATGCACTGAAGGGAGGAGCCGTATGAAATGAAAATTTCACGTACAGTTCTGGAACGGAGATTCTTTGCATAAAATGAACGACCGTAACGGATGTCAGCTCAATCGGAAGGAAATTATGCGGAAGCTTTGCAGAATTATTATGAAGCTACACGATCAGAAATTGATCCCTATGATCGAAGTTATATACTCTATAACATAGGCCTTATACACACAAGCAACGGAGAGCATACAAAGGCTTTGGAATATTATTTCCAGGCAATAGAACGAAATCCATTCTTACCGCAAGCTTTTAATAATATGGCCGTGATCTGCCATTACGTGTGGCTATCTCCACTATAGAAAGAAGGAAAAAAAGATCAAATTAGCTAGTAAATGCTATAAAAAAGGCTTTCTACATATGCATCGTCCAAAGAAACGATTTTTCTCAGCTGTAGCAAGGAAAGAAACTTCACAAGAAACAAAATATGAAGAAATGGGTACGCCTATATACTTTATTCTATGGATAAAGGATCAAATTGATAGATAAAGCACCGTAAAGATCAATTAACGAACTATTGGGTCAATACAATACTGCTTATTACTTATACTTATGTCATATCATAATATGGGAGGTAATCAACTTATGTAATAAAGTCGATCCATTAAGGTATAAGGTATTGAGCAGCGGTGTAGTGTTAGATCCCAAAGATAGTAAGTTTTTTTCTTATTTATGGAAGGAAAGTCTTTTTCAAAGATTCTATATAAATTTCATATATGAAAACGAGATAGTTCCCTTTCAGAAAAATCTAACGTAATGAGATAGGGAGATATCTATGCTTCATTCTTCTGAAGGTGGGAAAAAAGAGAAAACTGATTTTTGATCAAAAAAAATTAGAGTTTGAAACTTATGTAATTAACTTCTTCGGCCTAATCCCCCCAAAAGGGGGATAATTTTCTTAAAAATATAATTCTTTTCGTATAGATTAAAATGTGATGCCAAAAGAATCAATTGCTGAGCCGTATGAGGTAGGAAACTCTCAAGTGCGGTTCTAAGGAAAGGAATTTACTTACCTATTCCGACCAGGGAGAACGGGCCATTCTACGAGGTGATTCTGAAATTGCAGAGGCTTGGTTCGATCAGGCTGCTGAGTATTGGAAACAGGCTATAGGGCTTACCCCAGGTAATTATATTGAAGCACATAATTGGTTG